CTTCCCTTGGCAAGTCACATATTGCGCACTTACTTTACCACTTGTTTTTTTAGTTTAGAAATCTTATTTATGCTATACTTAGGCTTTATTGACTCATTTCATGGTTCAAGAGTTTAAATAAAATGGTGGGTTTTTTTATTCCTTTTCGAAATCTGAAGAAATTTCAAGAGAACTTCTTGGATCATCTGTTAACTGCTCAATCAATTACTTCTTCGGAATGCTAAAAGAAAATTAATCGATTTTCATTTATTAATATACTGTATGCCGTACTCCCTTCGCCCATGGATTTGATTCTTTCGATGGATACAGGGATTCGTATTGAAAATAATTAGAAATCTGGGAATTCGAAGCGTACTATTAAGAATTGCCTTTCGATTGTTTTAGATTGATTGGAATCAAGACAAATTAAATAGATGAAGCAAAGAAATCGAATTGGGATGCTATGTACATTACATATATCAATACATATATCAAAAAGATACATATTGTAGATTAATCTATATTAAGCCTATATTCTATATATTTTTATACAGTACAACTTGTTACATTACAATAAATTACAATAAGAATAATAGCTAGTATGGTAGAAAGAAATATATGAATCTTTCTACCATACTATCGGATCTCATAGAATACTATACCGCTAATTCGAGTCCGCTCATTTCATTTAAGACGCGAGATTAAAATCCTTTTGATTTCTTCTATTTCTTCAATCATTGACTAAGAAAAGAAGTCAAGTTTGATTCAAATTAATCACTTTGACTGACTGTTTTTACGTATATTATAAGTAAAAAAGCAGTAGGAACTAGAATGAAGAGTGCAGTAGCAATAAATGCGAGAATATTTACTTCCATAATCTCATTGTTTTTTTTTTATTTGGCAATAACTCGGGATTTAATCCCATAGAGCTGATAAATCTTTCGCCTGTAAATTCAATGGGATGAATTACACCTTGATGATATTGAATCGGATCAATATCATGAATAACAATATCTGAGCTATCAAATCAATTCATCGTCGAGAATTGAATAGTATAACATAGGAAGATCTTTTATCCATACCGAATCCAAAATTGGATTCCTGATCCAACCCCTTTACTTTTCTTTTTTATTTTAATTTATCCTTCTTTTTCATTCTTCATTCTTGTTTTTTCTATAACCTACCGCCTTCCTTGTACAATCATCTGATGACGTATCATTTGACCGCTCTTACGTTTCCATTGGTTACAAACCCAAACAAACAATAGAAGTAAAATAGAAAAGAAGGAGTTAAGTACTCTTTTTTAATGATTTCATTTTTGTGGAAAACAAAAAGAAATAAGTATGATAAAAAGAAACTGAGTCTTAAGGTATAAAAAAATCGAATATTCCATCACACTATTTTAGAGTTTGTTCTTTTTTCAACAGTACCCTTAAATAAAAAAAAATTATTCATCCCCTCTCTCTAAGGAGAGGTTGGATCTTTCTTTGATCTTTATTTTATTAATATATATCCTCTTTCTTTGGATTAAAAACGAAACGGGACGCATATATTAAAATAAAAGTTCAAAGTATTCTATCAAAGCAATTATGTGAAATTCATTTTGTATCGTACATCTATTTGTGCATGGGTTCCCGGTAAATATATAGTACTCTATTCTACTACACGGATCAGGAGCAATTGAAAAAGCCAGACCCAGTACGGTATCGATATCTCTTGGAATCCTAAACTAAATAGGATACTACCAATAATCGTAGCAATCCACATATGTCTCTATCCCATCAATCAATACTGATTGATGGAATGGAAATTCTTCTATTTCTTTGATGAGAAATTCGAAACGAAAAAACAAAAAAAGAAAAATAAGAGAAATCCAATCCCTGTTGGGAATGAAATTCGACTATTTTATTTGTATCTCTTTTCACATCCAAATGGAGAGATGAATTAATGTATTTTTTGTTGGATTTGATTCCGTCGGGACTGACGGGGCTCGAACCCGCAGCTTCCGCCTTGACAGGGCGGTGCTCTAACCAATTGAACTACAATCCCCAGGAAATAAAGTGTAGAGTATACATACTCTTATGATTGCATTTAAACCATTTCTTTTTCGATTCGAATCGCCGTGGTGCAAGGGTAACAGAGGCTTGAGTGATATATTGATATCTCCATGGATGGGTACTTTAGTGAGAGCGACACAGATTACTAGTAATCCTTTTATTACTGCCAAATCGGGTGATAATCAATCTTTAAATGAAAAAAAATTTCTTTTACTTACACTTTATACTTCGAGATCCTGATATTATGAAATTCGATTTTTAGCAAAAAAAAATAAGAATTTGTGCGAACAAATAAAAGAAATAGAACAGAGCAAATAAAGCGGTAGGGATATATCAGAAAATTGTACTTTTTTCTATTCTTTCGTTTCGTAGCCGGAATTATTTATGAAGAACAAATGGGCTATATCATTTCATGGTGGATCAGCGAATTCTTGGGCCGAGCTGGATTTGAACCAGCGTAGACA